AAAACTCTTGATTTTAGTTAGTTTCTTTCAACTCATTAACTAATTCATTATGGGATTGATTGTTTTCCATTTCAATCAAAACGATTTCTTAATAAACGTTAGAATATTATAGATCTAAAATGAACTTTTTTTTATCGAGAAAGGCTAAAAAACGACTGAGATATTTTTTTATCAAACCAGGTATCCTTTAACAAATTTATTAGTAATCTCATTCGAATTTTCAAATTGAATTTAGGTGTATTCCTTTCTCGAGTTTGACTAAAAAAAGACTCAAGTTTTTTATTAGATTAGGCAAAAGTTTACAATCCTTTGAGGGATTTTATTAAATGTAAATAAAGTATAGAATGATGTAAATAAAGTATAGAATGACGAAAATCAAGGTCTTTTAGGTTCTTTCTTTATTTTATTAAATCATTAAGTTTGATTTCTATGACCTAGCAGATTCTGCAGATTCTAAAGATATAAATTTGAGAGATAAAGAACGAGAACTAAGAGTTCCAAACCAAAAATTTTTGGTTTTAGAATATTGTATGGAATCAAAATTTTGTTATTTCGAGTAATTTTTGATCCCATTTTCACGGATCTTTCACAGATCTATATTTCTTTTTTATGAAGAGAATATTATTTCTAGAAAAAAATAGATAATGAAAAAGAAATAATAATTTGTTTTGAACAATAGATGTCTTTCACATCCAACTATAACAATGATTTTAAAATGGCAGTTCCAAAAAAACGTACTTCTATATCAAAAAAGCGTATTCGTAAAAATATTTGGAAAAGGAAAGGATATTGGGCGGCGTTAAAAGCTTTGTCATTAGGGAAATCTCTTTCTACCGGGAATTCAAAAAGTTTTTTTGTACGACAAACAAATAAGTCCTAAACTATTGGAATAATCGGAATGGATTTGACTCAAAAATTGGCTCAATAATTTGTTAATATCAAATTCACAATTGGCAGTCCCTATATCTAATCAATATGAAATAGACCAGGTTTCCATCTTATAAGATGTCTAAAAAAAAGAATTCTTCTGTTTGCTGAATTCTAAAAAAAAGCAGAATAAATAAAAAAATACAAGATTTTTTTATTTATTTGTAGTAGATTTCACTAAGATTTTTGTGGTGGGGAGTCTTATTTTCCCCATCGACCTTTACAAAAATAAAAAATTTTTCTCTTTCTCGAGAAGGGCAGATATAATATTTTTAGTTCAAATAAATGGATTGTTGAAACTAATGGATTCCATGTTAAAAAATTTTGGATAACTTTCTGATTAATTTATAATTTTTAGTAATTACTATATGGAATGTATTTACCATATATCTCCAATTTTGAGCCCAATCAATAAAAGAACTTCATTGTTGAGATATTATGTACAACTAATGTGTCAATTTGGAGTAATCCAAAATATGGTTATTTTAGATTCATATTCATTGAGAAAATTTATTTTTTGTTTGAAATTTATGAAATCAGATAAACGAGAAATAATGAAGTATCAATAAAAGTAAAAAAATGAAAAAAGTTTTTTTTCTTTTATCGAGAGAATTATCTACTTGCAAAAGTTGGATTTTAGAATAGGATAAACTACGTCAAAGCCCTAAGATAAAAGAGAAATAAACCGGACACCCTAAAAAGAAATGAAACTAATGAACTTTCAAATTGACTTTTGAACTCATTTTTTTTATCAATTTGAATCTTTACTAAAAAACTTATTTGATTGAATTGACTTGTTCCATCTCGACGATTGAATATAAATAGGCTATTATTAGTTCGAGCAAGCCGCTATGGTGAAATCGGTAGACACGCTGCTCTTAGGAAGCAGTGCTAGAGCATCTCGGTTCGAGTCCGAGTGGCGGCATGCCATCTTCTAAAACAGACCCAATAGATCCTATAATAAAAATAAATTCAATTCCCGATTTATAATTCTTAATTAATATTAATTTAGGGGATTCCCTCCCTTTTTTCATTTTTATGATATTTTCAACTTTAGAGCATATATTCACTCATATTTCCTTTTCGATTGTTTCAATTGTAATTACAATTAATTTGATAACCTTATTGGGCAATGAAATCATAAAACCATATGATTCGTCAGAAAAGGGGATGATAGTTACTTTTTTATGTCTAACAGGATTATTAATCACTCGTTGGATTTATTCGGGCCATTTCCCACTAAGTGATTTATATGAATCATTAATTTTTCTTTCATGGAGTTTCTCCCTTATTCATATAGTCCCTTATTTCAAAATAAGAAAAAATTATTTAACCACAATAACTGCCTCAAGTACTATTTTTACCCAAGGCTTTGCTACTTCGGGTCTTTTAACTGAAATACGTAAACCCGCCATATTAGTACCTGCTCTACAATCGGAGTGGTTAATAATGCACGTAAGTATGATGATATTGAGCTATGCGGCTCTTCTTTGTGGATCATTATTATCCGTAGCACTTCTAGTCATTACATTTAGAAAGATTTTTTATAGTTATAAAAGTAATAATTTATTAA